CCCCAATTTCACTGGTATCATAATTTCTGAATTTCTGTGTGAATCAAGATTGAGGAAAGGAAGTTTTCGAATCACTGACCCAGGCCCATTGTGGAATCTTACTCAGCAGAATATGGAGGTCCTTATGGCAGAACGGACCGATCTGGTCTTTCACAATAAGGTAATAGATGGAACTGCTATGAAACAACTTATTAGCAGATTAATAGATCATTTCGGAATGGCATATACATCACATATCCTGGATCAAGTGAAGACTTTGGGTTTCCAGCGAGCCACCGCTACATCTATTTCATTAGGAATTGATGATCTTTTAACAATACCATCTAAGGGATGGTTAGTTCAAGACGCTGAACAACAAAGTTCTCTTTTAGAGAAAAACCATCATTATGGGAATGTACACGTGGTAGAAAAATTACGTCAATCCATTGAGATATGGTATGCTACAAGTGAATATTTGAGACAAGAAATGAATCCTAATTTTCGGATGACTGATCCCTCTAATCCAGTCTATCTAATGTCCTTTTCGGGGGCTAGAGGAAATGCATCTCAAGTACACCAATTAGTAGGTATGAGAGGATTAATGTCGGATCCTCAAGGACAAATGATTGATTTACCCATTCAAAGCAATTTACGCGAAGGGCTTTCTTTGACAGAATATATAATTTCTTGCTACGGAGCTCGCAAAGGAGTTGTAGATACTGCTGTACGAACATCAGATGCTGGATACCTCACGCGTAGGCTTGTTGAAGTAGTTCAACACATTCTTATACGTAGAACGGATTGTGGTACTTTCCGAGGTATTTCCGTGAGTCTTCAAAATGGTATGACGGAAAAGACTTTTGTCCAAACACTAATTGGTCGTGTATTAACAGACGATATATATATTGGTCTACGATGCATTGCCACTCGAAATAAAGATATTGGAATTGGGCTTATAAATCGATTCATAACCTTTCGAGCACACCCAATATATATTCGAACCCCTTTTACTTGTAGGAGTACATCTTGGATCTGTCAATTATGTTATGGCCGGAGCCCTACTCATGGTGACCTGGTCGAGTTGGGAGAAGCCGTAGGCATTATTGCGGGTCAATCAATTGGGGAACCGGGGACTCAACTAACATTAAGAACTTTTCATACTGGCGGAGTATTCACAGGTGGTACTGCCGAACATGTACGAGCTCCCTCTAATGGAAAAATAAAATTTGATGAGGATTTGGTTCATCCCATACGTACCCGTCATGGGCATCCTGCTTTTATATGTTTTATAGACTTGTATGTAACTATTGAGAGTCGAGATATTCTACATAATGTGAATATTCCAACAAAGAGTTTGATTTTAGTTCAAAATAATCAATATGTAGAATCAGAACAAGTGATTGCCGAGATTCGTGCCGGAACGTCCACTTTTCATTTTAAAGAGAGGGTTCAAAAACATATTTATTCTGAGTCGGAAGGAGAAATGCACTGGAGTACTGATGGCTATCATGCGCCCGAATATCCATATAGTAATGTTCATCTATTACCAAAAACAAATCATTTATGGATATTAGCAGGAGGTATATGCAGATCCAATATAGTGTCTTTTTCACTCCACAAGGATCAAGATCAAATGAATGCTAATTCTTTTTCTGTCGAAGAAAGATATATCTTTGATCTCTCACTGACTAATGATCAAGTAAGACATAAATTGTTGGATACTTTTGGTAAAAAAGATAGGGAAATTCTTAACTATTCAAAACCTTCTAGAAGAATATATAACGGTCATTGGAATCTCATAGATCCTTCTATTTCTATTCGTCAAGAGAATTCCGATGATTACTTGGCGAAAAAGCGAAGAAATAGATTCGTGATTCCCTTACAATATGATCAAGAACGAGAAAAGAAACTAATACCCTGTTTTGGTATTTCGATGAAAATACCTATAAATGGTATTTTACGTAGAAATAGTATTCTTGCTTATTTTGATGATCCGCGATACAGAAGAAGCAGTTCGGGAATTACTAAATATGGGATTGTCGAAGTAGATTCAATGGTAAAAAAAGAGGATTTGATTGAGTATCGAGGAACAAAAGAATTTAGTCCGAAATACCAAAAGGAAATGAAAGTAGATCAATTTTTCTTCATTCCCGAAGAAGTGCATATCTTACCCGGATCTTCGCCCATAATGGTTCGGAACAATAGTATCGTTGGAGTAGATACACGACTTGCTTTAAATATAAATATAAGAAGTCGAGTAGGTGGATTAGTTCGAGTGGAGAGAAAAAAAAAAAGTATGGAACTGAAAATTTTTTCAGGAAATATTCATTTTCCTGGAGAGATGGATAAAATATCGAAGCACAGCGGCATTTTGATACCACCAGGAATGGAAAAAAAAAATTCTAAAGGATCAAAAAAATTGAAAAATTGGATCTATGTCCAACGGATCACACCTACAAAAAAAAAATATTTTGTTTTGGTTCGACCCGTAGTCACATATGAAATAGCTGATGGGATTAATTTAGCAACACTTTTCTCTCAGGATCTCTTGCAGGAAAAGGATAATGTCCAACTTCGAATTGTCAATTATATACTTTATGGAAATAGCAAGTCAATTCGAGGAATTTCTCACACAAGTATTCAATTAGTTCGGGCTTGCTTAGTATTGAATTGGGACCCAGAAAAAAAGGGTTCTATAGAAGAAGAAGAGGTTCATGCTTCTTTTGTTAAAATAAGGGCAAATGATCTGTTTCGTGATTTCATCCGAATTGAGTTAGTAAAGTCCACTATTTTGTATACCATAAAAAGGTATGATATGGCAGGTTCAGGATTGATTTCCAATAAGAGATTAGATCGTACCCATATAAATACTTTTGATTCCAAGGCGAAGATTCAATCAATTCCCCAACATCAGGAAATTCTTGGTACGTTGTTGAATCGAAATAAGGAATGCCAATCTTTCATAATTTTGTCATCATCTAATTGTTCTCGAATTGGTCCCTTCAATACTTCGAGATATAATAATGCGACAAAAGAATCGGATCCTATGACTCCAATTAGGGATTTGTTGGGTCCTTTAGGTACTATTGTGCCTAAAATAGTGAATTTTTGTTCATCTTCCTATTTAAGAACTTCTAATCAAGTCTTTTTAAAAAAATATTTGTTACTTGAAAATTTTCAACAGACTTTCCAAGTGCTTCAAGTACTTCCATTTCAATACTTTTTCCTAGATGAAAATAGGAGGATTTCTAATTCCGATCCCTGCAGTAACATCATTTGGAATTTATTCCATTTGAATTGGTGTTTTCTCCCTTACAATTCTTGTGAAGAGGCATGGACAATAATTAGCCTTGGACAATTCCTTTGTGAAAATGTATGTCTATTGAAATATGGATCACGCATAAAAAAATCTGGTCAAATTTTCATTGTTCATGTTGACTCTTTAGTTATAAGATCAGCTAAGCCCTATTTGGTCACTCCAGGAGCAACTGTTCATGGCCATTATGGGGAAACCTTTTATGAAGGAGATAGATTAATTACATTTCTATATGAAAAATCGAGATCTGGTGACATAACGCAAGGTCTTCCAAAAGTGGAACAAATCTTAGAAGTTCGTTCAATTGATTCAATATCGATGAACCTTGAAAGGAGAGTTGAAGGTTGGGACGAACGTATCCGAAGGATTCTTGGGATCCCCTGGGGATTCTTTATTGGAGCTGAACTAACCATAGCCCAAAGTCGTATCTCTTTGGTTAATAAGATCCAAAAAGTTTATCGATCCCAGGGGGTACAGATTCATAATAGACATATAGAGATTATTGTACGTCAAGTAACATCAAAAGTGTTGGTTTCAGAAGATGGAATGTCTAATGTTTTTTCACCTGGAGAATTAATAGGATTGTTGCGAGCAGAGCGAGCAGGGCGTATTTTGGACGAAGCAATCTGTTATCGGGCAATCTTATTGGGAATAACGAAGTCATCTCTTAATACTCAAAGTTTCATATCCGAAGCGAGTTTTCAAGAAACTGCTCGAGTTTTAGCAAAAGCTGCTCTACGAGGTCGTATTGATTGGTTGAAAGGCCTGAAAGAGAACGTTGTTCTGGGGGGGATTATACCGGTTGGTACCGGGTTCAAAAAATTAGTACATCGTTCAAAGCAAGATAAAAACATTCATTTGAAAAGAAAAAGGAAGAATATATTCGAGTTAGAAATGAGAGATATTCTGTTACACCATAGAGAATTCTTTTGTTCTTGCACCCCAAACAATTTCCATGAGCCATCAGACCAATCATTTACGTATACATAATGTAATTTAGTAATTCCTAACAAGAAGTTTGTTTTTTTGATTTGAACTCTCTGGTCCGATTATGGATTTGGTAATCAATGAAATAAAAAATAAAGAATGAAATGAAATTGATGGTTTGGGTCGTAAATCAATGGTCAATCCTGGTAGAAGGTTCCGTCGGAACAATTATTTATTTCACAGGGTACTGAATCTCTTTGAAAAAAAAAAAAAACAAAGAGAAAGTGTGGGAAAATGGAAAGACGATATTGGAACATCAATTTGGAAGAAATGATGGAAGCAGGAGTTCATTTTGGTCATGGTACTAAGAAATGGAATCCTCGAATGGCTCCTTACATCTCTGCAAAGCGTAAAGGTATTCATATTACAAATCTTACTCTAACTGCTCATTTTTTATCAGAAGCCTGCGATTTAGTTTTTGATGCAGCAAGTAGGGGAAAAAAATTCTTAATCGTTGGCACCAAAAAGAAAGCAGCGGATTTAGTAGAATCAGCAGCAATAAGGGCTCGATGTCATTATGTTAATAAAAAATGGCTTGGGGGTATGTTAACGAATTGGTCTACTACAGAAACAAGACTTCAGAAGTTTAGGGACTTAAGAGCAGAACAAAAGATGGGGAAACTCAACCGTCTCCCTAAAGGAGATGCAGCAATGTTGAAGAGAAAATTATCTACCTTGCAAACATATTTGGGTGGGATCAAATATATGGCGGGATTGCCCGATATTGTAATTATCGTTGATCAGCAAGAAGAATATATGGTTCTTCGAGAATGTGTCATTTTGGGTATTCCGACGATTTGTTTAATCGATACAAATTGTGATCCAGATCTTGCAGATATTTCTATTCCGGCCAACGATGATGCTATAGCTTCGATTCGATTGATTCTTACCAAATTAGTATCTGCAATTTGTGAGGGCCGCTCTAGTTATATAAAAAATGTTTGATTATCTTATAATGAAGAATCTTTTTAGTTCGTTTTTGGTGAACTTTCTTTGATTGTTACTATTTTGGTTTGCATTTTTTGGAGTTTGAACTATGTTTTGAATATTGAAGAAAAAATATAAAATGATTGGTATTTTTTTATGTGATTTCTTGGTATCCTAAATATACGATTCATAACTGAAATTCATGAATGAACGTATATTAATTGAGAAAGAGATGGTTGAATCAAAATAATTCCTTTTTTTAAGTTGGATTTATGTTAGAGGACAATATGAATGTTATACCATGTTCCGTTAAAACACTCAAAGGGTTATACGATATATCAGGCGTAGAAGTAGGCCAACATTTCTATTGGCAAATAGGAGGTTTACAAATTCATGCCCAAGTACTTATTACTTCTTGGGTTGTAATTGCTATCTTATTAGGTTCAGTCATCATAGCTATTCGGAATCCACAAACAATTCCGACCGACGGTCAGAATTTCTTCGAATATGTTCTTGAATTTATTCGAGATTTGAGCAAAACTCAGATTGGAGAGGAGTATGGGCCTTGGGTTCCATTTATTGGAACAATGTTCTTATTTATTTTTGTTTCTAATTGGTCAGGTGCTCTTTTACCTTGGAAAATCATAAAGTTACCTCATGGGGAGTTAGCTGCGCCCACGAATGATATAAATACTACTGTTGCTTTAGCTTTACCCACGTCAGTGGCATATTTCTATGCGGGTCTTAGCAAAAAAGGATTGGGATATTTCGGTAAATACATTCAACCAACTCCAATACTTTTACCAATTAATATCTTAGAAGATTTCACAAAACCTTTATCTCTTAGTTTTCGACTTTTTGGGAATATATTGGCTGATGAATTAGTAGTTGTTGTTCTTGTTTCTTTAGTGCCTTCAGTAGTTCCTATACCTGTCATGTTTCTTGGATTATTTACAAGTGGTATTCAAGCTCTGATTTTTGCAACTTTGGCTGCGGCTTATATAGGTGAATCCATGGAGGGTCATCATTGACTAACTTTCTCATTTTGAAATAGTCTTTTTTTAAGCTTATCCCAATTCAAGCAATGCAGGGTTCAATATAATTCACAGGGTTGTAGAATAAAATGCAAATAGCTGCATATATTTATGTCTATATGAAGCAAGATATATTAGATTTATATTGCAGAATTTGGAAGAGAAAGAGGTCTTACTAGATATATGATATATTGATATATCTAATGCCTATGAGTATCAATCCTTGTGTATGTTTTGAAGAATTATTCCAAAATAAAATTTAAAAGAAGAAAAATTGTAGGTGATTTATGTTATGGAAGAAAAAGGTTTTATGTTATTTACTAGTTAGATAGGAATTATCTCGATCTTTTTTTTTCTAGTCCGCTCCATTTAGATGGATTCCAATATTAGTCCTTTTTTTCTTTTTTCTGTGATTGTAAATTGAATAAAAGAATAGAGTAGTAAAGTAAATAGTCAAAGTAGAAGTAGAAAAAGATAAGTACTAATTTCTTAGTTGGTTGTATCATTAACCATTTCTTTTTTTTTGTGCGAGGAACTTACCATGAATCCACTTATTTCTGCTGCTTCCGTTATTGCTGCTGGATTGGCTGTAGGGCTTGCTTCTATTGGACCTGGGGTTGGTCAAGGTACTGCTGCGGGCCAGGCTGTAGAAGGTATTGCGAGACAACCAGAAGCAGAGGGTAAAATACGAGGTACTTTATTGCTTAGTCTGGCTTTTATGGAAGCTTTAACAATTTATGGACTGGTCGTGGCATTAGCTCTTTTATTTGCAAATCCTTTTGTTTAATGTTTCATTTCATCATAGAATCAAAATGTAAAAAAAAAAGACACCTATCATTTCATTTTTCTTCTTTTATTGACTGGGATTTGCCTTTTGTTTCTTCGAATTATAGGAACACTTTACTCCTACAATTTCTTTGTCAAAAAAAATACTCTGGGAAGAACTGATTTGAGGATAAGGAATTAGCGGATCCACTCGCTTTCTTCCCTTTTGTTCTTAGTTTAGTAAATTAGTAAAATAAAAATTTATCTTTTTTTCCTTTTATCTTTTCCTTTGTATTTGTATATTAAGAAGCGTTTCAACAAAGGAGATTTTTAATGATTCACATGAGACTTCAGAACTCACTTCAACTTAATTAATTTCTTAAGTATTAAGTATTTTATTGGAAACTTAATTAATTCAAAAAAAAGAAATCGATTAAGAAACAAAAAGGGGGCGAGCGGAGTGATACAAAAAGAACTCTGTTCTTTGTTAGT